GTGCAGCGCCAATAAATCCATGAGAGATTATTTGGAAAATGGCTCCGTTGAGTCCTGTATCTGTGATAGAGGAAATTCCAATAATTATGAAACCCATATGAGATACAGAGGAATAGGCTATTCTTTTTTTTAAATTACGTTGCCCAAGAGATGTTGAAGCTGCATAGATTATTTGAATTGTGCCTACTATCAACAACCAAGGAGAAAATATAGAATGAGCATGGGGTAATAATTCCATATTGATCCGAATCAACCCATACGCTCCCATTTTTAATAAGATTCCAGCTAGAAGCATACAAGTACTGTAATGTGCTTCTCCATGGGTGTCTGGTAGCCATGTATGTAGAGGTATAATCGGTGATTTGACAGCAAAAGCAATTAGAAATACAAGATAAAATATTATTTCCAATGCTATAGGATATGCTTGATTAGCTAATGTTTCAAAATTTAATGTCGGTTCATTGGAACCATATAAACCGATACCCAGAACGCCCATTAAGAGAAAAATGGAACCTCCTGCAGTGTACAAAATAAACTTTGTAGCTGAGTACAGACGTTTCTTTCCTCCCCACATAGCTAGGAGTAAATAAACAGGAATTAATTCTAACTCCCACATGATGAAAAAAAGTAAGAGGTCTCGAGCAGAAAATGATCCTATTTGACCACTGTACATTGCTAACATTAAAAAATAGAATAATCGGGAATCCCGAGTAACTGGCCAACCCGATAAAGTGGCTAAAGTGGTGATAAATCCTGTCAGTAAAATGGGTCCGATAGAAAGTCCATCTATTCCGAATCTCCAATAACAATAAAAAAAATTGATCCATTTATAATCCTCCGCAAATTGGATTAATGGATCGTCCAGTTGAAAATGATAACAAAATGCATAGGTGGTTAGAAGGAGTTCTAAAATACATATACATATTGTATACCACCTAAAAATCTTATTTCCTCTATGGGGAAGAAAGAAAATTAAGGAACCCGCCAATATTGGAAAAACAACAATTATTGTTAACCAAGGAAAATCATTCGTGGTAAAGACAAGATACACTTGGACAAAAAAAACCGTACTCAAATAAAAATAAAATCTATTAAAATTTATTGAGTACGGGTTTTTGTCGGTAAAAAAAAAATCAACTGGATTCCCGTGGAGTTTTATGGAACATATCAATAAGCTAGACCCATGCTGCGAGTTGTTTCATGCCATAAATAAACTCGAACACTCAAGAAATCGGTTGGACAGGCAGATTCGCATCTCTTACAACCTACACAGTCTTCTGTTCTGGGAGCAGAAGCGATTTGTTTCGCTTTACACCCCTCCCAAGGTATCATTTCTAATACATCTGTGGGGCAGGCTCGGACACATTGAGTACACCCTATACATGTATCATAAATCTTTACTGAATGTGACATTGGATCTATTAATTTTTAAACGCCATAAATTTTCGATCTAGTAAACTTGTAAAATGAATCATATATTTAGACACCAGATGAATCAATGATTTACCAGAATTTTGCTAATTAATCTACTTCTGGATCGGCTCATGAGCGAGGATAGAGGGGCCAGGATACTTTGATTTATTACGTTACGTTTTCGCAAGCCATCATCCTAGAGTACGCATCATACCTACTAATTGGGATTTATTAATATTATAATTTGTATCGCAAAATAGTAAAAACCTTCATTTGAGGGATATTTATCTTTCTATGATTAATCTTATTTATTCAACAAATTCAATTGGTTGATACGAGTAGAATTTCTGTTACGATAAATTGATGAAACAATTGCTAGTCCAATCGCTGCTTCAGCCGCTGCAATAGCTATAACAAAAATTGAGAAAATGGCTCCTCTTAATTGACGACTATCAAAAAAATCGCAAAATGTTACGAAATTTATATTAACTGCATTCAGTATAAGTTCAAGACACATAAGGGCTCTAACCATATTTCGACTCGTGATCAATCCATATATACCTATAGAAAATAAATAGGCACTCAAAATAAGTACATGTTCGAGCATCATTGATCAACTCCTTATCAATATCGATGCATTTCAAGATGAACAAGAATTCAACCGATTCTATTAACTAGAATATAAACAGTACGCAACTAACAAGTGTGGAACAAAGAAATCAAATAAATAGAGTTTATTGTTATAATATATTGGCAAAAAAATTTCTATATTTGATAGAATTGAAACACGCAACAACGTTTTATTTTGATTACTATGCTAGTTCTAACGATTTATTACTGACGAGCCATAGCAATTGCACCTATCAAAGCAACTAAAAGAATTATGGAAATAAGTTCAAATGGAAGGAAAAAATCTGTTGATAAATGAATCCCAATTTGTTGACTATTACTTAAAAAATCTTGTTCTATAATCTGGTTTGATCTTGTAGTCCAAATAATACCGTACCATGACGTATCTGTAATAATAGTAATTAGTGAAGCAAAAATACTTGCACAAACCATCGCAGTAACCCCATCCCCAACGGTCCAAAGAGTCAAATCGTTGTACGATGCTGAACCATTCATAAACATCACAGCAAATATGATTAAAACATTTATAGCTCCCACGTAAATAAGGAGCTGTGCGGCAGCTATAAAATGGGAGTTTGATGAAATATATAATAAAGATATACAAACAAGAACCAATCCCAATGAAAAGGCAGAATAAATTGTATTAGTAAGTAATACCACCCCTAAACCTCCTAATATAAGAACCAATCCTAGAAAGACTAAAAGAAAATCATGTATTGGTCCGGGTAAATCCATTTTATGTAAAATAAGAAATAAATAAAAAATCTTTCATGATCTTATTGACCTGACCAGGAAATGGACCCTATTTTTTTTATGATATGTTTTTATGAATTTAATTCTAAATGCTAAGAAATTCTAATGAGTGTGGATTGATGTGTATCCAATAATTGAATCAATCTCGTTTTTTATCAGAATAATAAATTAAAAATGGGAGTTTGAACAAGCTATATATGTTAAAATGTTAAAAAAATGACTGATAGATGATATATCACTCAATTTTAACTCCAAATAACGCCTCGATTCTCATCAACTAATTTATAGTTGGGATTTCTATTGTAGTTACGGAAAAATAAAATTCAAATTTGCAAATCATGGGGTTGACGCATTTTTTATTTGAGGCGAATTCAAAATTGTTCGAATTGTATAATCGTCAATTACTGGCATTGGTAAACGACCCAAAGCTATTTGATTATAATTCAATTCGTGACGATCATAAGTAGAAAGTTCATATTCTTCAGTCATTGATAAACAATTTGTTGGACAATACTCAACGCAATTACCACAAAAAATACAGATTCCGAAATCAATACTGTAATTAAGCAATCGTTTCTTTCTAATATTCGTTTCCAATTTCCAATCCACAACAGGTAAATCTATAGGACATACACGAACACATACTTCACAAGCAATGCATTTATCAAATTCAAAGTGGATTCGACCGCGGAAACGTTCCGATGTGATTAATTTTTCATAAGGATATTGAATAGTTACAGGTAAACGATTGGCGTGCGATAAGGTAATCATAAAACTTTGACCAATGTACCTTGCAGCTCGGACTGTTTGTTGACCATAATTCATGAACCCGGTTACCATAGGGAACATATCGTGAATATCTAGAATTTTTTTTTCTCTTGGTTGGGACAGGTCGTGATAGTGTATTTACAGTGCAAGGAGTTGGGAAGAAGTTGTTAATAATAGATTACCTAGAGAAATAGGTAAAAGAAATTTCCATCCAAGGTTTAATAATTGGTCCATTCTTAACCTCGGTAAAGTCCATCTTGTTGTGATAGGAATAAACAAGAACAAATATGTTTTAGCTAATGTAATAAGGAGAAAAATTGTGGTTCCAAAGACGCCACCTACTTTATTTATTTCAAATAGTTCAGGAATAAACATGTACGGAATAGAGAGATTCCACCCACCCAAGTAAAGAACTGTTACAAACAATGAAGAAACTAGTAGATTTAGATAAGAAGCAACATAAAATAAACCAAATTTTATACCTGAATATTCAGTTTGATAACCCGCTACTAATTCTTCCTCTGCTTCTGGTAAGTCAAAGGGTAATCTCTCACATTCTGCTAGGGAGGAAATTATAAAAATGATAAACCCGATAGGTTGACGCCACAAATTCCATCCCCAAAACCCATATTTTGCCTGTGCCTCAACTATATCAACTGTACTTGAACTGTTAGATAATTATAGTCGGTGATAACATCACTGTTCCCATCGCTATTACAGAACCGTACATGAGATTTTCACCTCATACGGCTCCTCCAGGACCACAAAGAAATCTAAGGACCGGATCGGCATTCTTTATGGTGATATGTTCTAGATCGAGTAAAAATCTATTGAGAGGTCCCGAATTAGATCAATGGAATTCTGTTTGCTATACTAAAAAAAGTACTTCTGAATTGATCTCATCCTTTAATAATTTATAATGTTTTTTTGAGTAATAACTTAAACCTTCAATAAAATACTCCTTCTATAAATATTCATAGATAGTGGATTCAAAAAAAGTAAAGGATTATTTCGTTCTTGATAGTAATTTCTTTAATCGGTGGATAGGAGCATACTCTGGATCGGAATCATGGGGAGTACTACCTGATCATTTCTACTAACGTAAAGCCCCAATTAGTCTTCCTTTTATGTGGAAACGGCCCTTTGTATAATTTAAATAATCTCTATTACTAATCCCTTGTGTAATTTGGTGTTTCTAACCATCCACTCATTTTTGCCCAATCGCCTGTTATGGTAGTCGGGTAATATAGCCAAACCAAACGCTAATGAAAACCCCATACAGTTGATCTTGTGAACCCGCTTCAAGCCATGATGCCCAACCAACCAATCTTGGGGTAAACAGTCTCTACTGCTTATATTGACTTTTGCTTAATCCTGGTACAGAGGAAATGAGGCTCGACTTCTTACTGCGAACTTATAAGCTGTTTTTTTTCACTCATAGAACTATCTGATTTAGTTCATCAACACTAACGATGAACAAAAAACGGAGACTATCTAGTCAACGCTTTCCGCGAAAGAACGGAAATAGTAAAAAGTTTATGTCTCAACGAATCACACGTAGAGATATTGATAACACACATAGAGTTAATGGTATTTCATAACTAATGGATTGAGCAGCTGCTCGTAAACCACCTAAAAAGGAATATTTATTATTTGATCCATATCCTGATATAAGAAGTCCAATAGGAGCAATACTTGAAATAGCGATCCATAAAAAAACCCCGATATTGAGATCAGCTAGGATAAGATGATAACCAAAAGGAATTACTGAATAACTTAGTAAAATTGATATGACCGCTACCGATGGTCCGATACTGAATAAACCACTATCTCCTCTAGATGGAATAATATTTTCTTTAACAAGTAGTTTTGTCCCATCTGCTAGAGCTTGGAGAATTCCTAAAGGGCCGGCATATTCAGGTCCAATACGTTGTTGTATCCCTGCGGATAATTCTCTTTCTAACCACACAATTACTAGTACACCTATTGTGATTCCCAATACAAGAGTCAAAATAGGGATAAGCATCCATATGATCCCATAGATCTCCTTTAAAGACTCCAATCTGTAAAAAGAATTGATATCTTGTATTTCTGTTCTATCAATTATCATTTCAACGGTCAACTTCTCCCATAATGATATCTATACTACCTAGTATCGTCATAATATCAGCCAATTTCATTCTTTTAACTAACTGAGGAAGAATTTGCAAATTGATAAAACCTGGCGGTCGTATTTTCCATCGCCACGGAAAAACACTTTGATCTCCTATCAAAAAAATGCCCAACTCTCCCTTTGGTGCTTCGATTCTTGCATAAAGTTCTTGTTTCGACAATTCAAAAGTGGGCGAAGGCTTTTTACTAATGAATCGATATTCAAAATCATTCCATTTTGGATCCCTTACTATATCAAAGCATCGGTTTTCTAAATTCTCATAGGGCCCTCCTGGAATTCCTTCCAGAGCCTGTTGAATAATTTTTATAGATTCTGTCATTTCGCTGATTCGTACTAAATAACGAGCTAACGAATCCCCTTCTTTTTGCCATTTGATTTCCCAATTTAATTCGTCATAACACTCATAATGATCAACTTTACGAAGATCCCACTTTATTCCGGAAGCTCGTAGCATTGGTCCTGATAAACCCCAATTTATTGCTTCCTCTTCGCTAATAATCCCTACTCCCTCAACTCGGTCTAAAAAAATAGGATTTCGTGTAATAAGGTTTTGATATTCAGCAACCCCTGTTAAAAAATAATCACAGAAATCTAAACATTTATCTATCCAGCCATGGGGTAGATCAACAGCGACTCCTCCGATACGAAAATAATTATGCATCATTCTCATACCAGTGGCAGCTTCGAATAGATCATATACTAATTCTCTTTCTTTGAAAATATAGAAGAAAGGGGTTTGTGCCCCAATATCGGCCATAAAAGGGCCGAGCCATAACAAATGAGAAGCTATACGACTCAACTCCAACATAATTACTCTTATATAGCTGGCTCTTTTCGGTACTTGAATATTTCCTAACTGCTCTGGTGCATTTACGGTTATAGCTTCTGTGAACATAGTAGCTAAATAATCCCACCTTGTTACATAAGGCAAATATTGTATAATTGTTCGGTTTTCTGCTATTTTTTCCATTCCTCTGTGTAAATAACCCAATATTGGTTCACAGTCAATAACATCTTCACCATCTAGAGTAATGATGAGTCGAAGAACACCATGCATTGATGGGTGCTGAGGACCCATATTTACTATCATGAGGTCTTTTTTTGTAGCTGGTACATTCATAGGTTTTTCCCCGATTGATTCTTCCATGAATTGCCGAAAATAATCAAAATTCAAGATCTAACAAATCAAATAATTAAAGTTCTTTAAAATTTAAATTAGTGAGTTTTTGGCTCACGAATTTCCAACCGACCAATTAATTCTTTATAACGTACTCTATTTTTCTTTGACAAATAAGCTAGTAATCGTTGACGTTTTCCCAGAATTTTACGTAAACCTCTCTGAGATAAATAGTCTTTTCTGTGCAATTCCAAATGTGAAGTAAGTCGTCGTATCTTATTAGTGAAACTTAATACTTGAAATTCAACAGACCCCGGGTTTTCTTCTTTTTTTTCTTGGAAAAAAACTGAAATGAATGCATTTTTTACCATAAAACGTAAATTTCCCCCCCTTTTATTGTTTAAAGATATTTTTTATTGTTAATTTTACTGATCAGAAATAATAAATAAGAATAATGCTAACCATTTGACTAAATTAAATTATCTACCCTTAATTTTATCAAAAAAATGAGTCACTGATGAATCCAATTTGAAATTGGAATAGAAAAGTTAGAGTTCAAAAAAAAATTATGTATTAGTTTGCTTTGAAATATTAGATATGTTACCTGATATCTGATATCTAGCAAAAATATATCGTCGTCTATTTTAAAATTGTGGATAGTGTGGATACATATGTAGCCTTAACACACTGAAACTATTGCTATTAGTGGTATCAAACCAATAGCGATTCATACAAGCTAAATCTTCTAATCGATAAGTGGGCCACAGAAAGAACTTTAATTTTCTTAATTTATTTTTATCTATATCAAGATTTGGGCTTGTATCCAAAAATTTAACACAGTTTTTTACGTTCTTTCCATCCCAAAGTATGGGATTTCGACCCTCACCCTTCCCTTTTCTTGAATTGAATGAAATTACAATTCTAAATTCTCTCCGACGTCTAGGTGATAAAATATTTTCGGGAACGAGCAAAGCATAATAGTTTTTATCTCTATTTTCAGTTAGTTTTTGATGTCTTGTAAGGAATTTATAAAAATTCTTTTTATCACCATATCTTTGATTAATGCGATCTTTATTCTTATGAACCAATGAAATACTTATGCTTTGATATCTAATAAATTTTCCATTAGTTTTGACAGACAGACGAACCGGTTCGATGCTAACCCCCCCCCCTTTCACCAATTCGGGAATATGGACATCCTTGTGACTCAGCATTATATTGAAAAGCATTTCGCCTCGTTGGAGAGAGGATATAAAAACTTTTCGCGGGCTTCTCAGTCTAAGCAGGAGACAATATACCTTGATATTATTGATTAGTTGTTGATTAAAAAAATAATCACTTCTAATAAGCAAATTATTTTTTAGGAGAAAATCTAATTCTGTTTCTGTAGCGCTTGTGTTTTGCTTTTTCTTTGTATGGTTTTTGATGACTGATCCCGCATAATCTTCTTCAATATATTTTTTTTCGTTGATGTTTTTATTTGGACTAATCGGTGCATTTCCCTGAAAAAAAAAAAGTAATTTTATGGGTATGACCCAGGGTTTTATTTTATATGAATTATAAAGTAACATAACTTCTGGGAAGAACCAAAGTTCAAAATCGGATATGGCCTTGCTTTGTATTTCTTCATTCATTCCCATCCAAGCAAATTGTTTTTTATTTAAGGGGTTGATGTCTTCATCAATTGTGAGATAAAAAGGATATTTATTATACATTTTATCAACTTTTTGATCGTGACTAGTCTGTTTATTACTGGTGCTATGGATCCAAGCCTCGCTATTGAGCTTCTTTCTAACACTAAAATGGATAATTTTCCAATCTGCATATTTTCTATCCGGATTTTTAGCCATAATAGCATCTTTTCCTAGATAATTCTTGATAAGTATAATTGCCAGCCCATCAAATAATTTTTTTTTATCTATGTTGCAATTATAAGAAATCTCTTCGGTATTGTTTACGTGTAATGATGATACATAACTATAGGAGTTCCTCTTAGCTTCATAATTAATAGATTTAGATGAGAATAGGTCATATTCAGAGTGTCTTTTAAAATTTTCTTTTTTATTTTTTAATAGAGAATAAGTTTCTTTTTCATATGAATACCATTTGTTTAAACCTTTTTGGGGGGCTTGATTAACTCTATTTTGCCATTTTTGGGCTACTAATTTGGACCATTGAATTTTAGATAAATTATATTGATAATGAACCCGTAACCAATTTTTCCATGGATTCAGTCTAGAATTACGAAGTTTTTTATTTTTTAATTCGGAACTCAATATTCCTTGTGTTCTAAAATATCCCGTTAGTTCATTTTTCTTTAAAACAGGTGTTCCGTGAGATTGAAGAACAGATCTTAAGTTAATAACGTGGGTTTTTGATAATTTGTAAAATACATATGCTTGTGACAAAGAAGGTAAGTTCTTTGAATATTTATTAATATTACTATTAGAAAGTGACTTTATAAAGTGAATTTTTTTCTTTTTTTTTTTCTCAATTCTTTCGGGATTTGCTTTAATATAAATAGTGTAAATGTATTTTTTAACTTTTTTTGTTGTTGATTCAAGAAAAACTTGTGTGTCGATCCGAAGAATATTAATCATACCTAAGAAGTATATCCTTTGAAAGAAAAATTTTATAAAAAAATGTGATTTACGGATTAATCTAATCTTTATTCTTTTTAACACCTGAAAAGAAAATATATAGGATTCTAATCTGTTAGCATCATTACTTTTTTTGTTCGAACTAATGTTTTTTTCTTTTATAAGGTTGTTTATTTGAGTTATGATTAGGCTTGTTCTATCAGTCAGCTCTTTTGTTTTTTTTTCTGGCAGTGAATAACTTCTCCAATCAATAGATTTTATTTTACTGGATGGTTTATAAATAATACTATTACTGATTAAAAAATCTTTTTCTTTTTTAGTTTCACGCAACTCATATACTTCTCCTAATCCAAATAATAGCTTTGGGTTTATTTTTGCTAATTCTTTTTTTATTTTTTTGATAAGGAGAATGCTTTTTTTAATTGTTGTTGAGACTCTTAGAGAGAAATTTGTTCGTTCGTTTAATCTTCTTAGAATAGGAAAACACTTTGGCTTCCTTTTTAGAAGCATTTTTCCAAATTCTTTTAAAATAGGTGCAAAAAAGGA